ATTGTAGAGTATACAGAAGAAGAAAGAAAAAGAGAAGAAGAAAAAGAGACGAAGGAAAGAACGGAGAAAGAGCGAATACAGATAGCAGAGGCCTGGGATACCATTCCAGTTACACAAGTAATAAGAGGTTGCATGTTACTAACTCAATCTATTTTTAGAAAATATATTGTATTACCTTCATTGCTAATTGCAAAAAATAGTGGACGCATGTTCCTATTTCAATTTCCCGAATGGTTTGAGGATTTACAGGAATGGAATAGAGAGATGCATGTTAAATGTACCTATAATGGTGTTCCATTATCCGAAACAGAATTTCCGAAAAATTGGTTGACAGACGGTATTCAGATAAAAATCTTATTTCCTTTCCGTCTGAAACCTTGGCACAAATCGAAACTACGATCATCTAAGAAAGGTTTAATGAAAAAGAAAAAAGAAAAAGATGATTTTTGTTTTTTAACAGTTTGGGGAATGGAAACTGAACTTCCTTTTGGTTCGCCCCGAAAAGGACCTTCCTTTTTGAAACCCATTTTTAAGGAAATTGAAAAAAAAATTGGAAAATTTAAAAAGAAGTCTTCTCGAGTTCTAATAGTTTTTAAAAGAAAAATAAAATTACTTCGAAAAGTTTTAAAAGAAACAAAAGAATGGGTTATCGAAAGTGTTATTTTTATAAAAAAAATAATAAAAGAACTTTCCAAAATTCTGTTATTTCGATTAACAGGAAGAGAAGTATATGAATCAAGTGAAATTAAAGAAGAAAAAGATTCTATAATAAGCAATCAGCTAATTCACAAATCGTTTAGTAAAATTGCATCTACGAATTGGACAAATTCTTCATTAACGGAAAAAAAAATCAAGGATTTGACTACTAAAACAAGTACAATTCGAAATCAAATAGAAAGAATTATAAAAGAGCAAAAAAAAGTAACTCCAAGAATAAATAATATTAGTCTTAAAAAAACAAGTTATAATGCTAAAAGATTCGAAAAATGGCAAATATTCAAAAAAAGAAATGCTCAATTAATCTCTAAATTACCTCTTTTTTTGAAATTTTTCATTGAAAGAATCTACACAGATATATTTTTATGTATCATTAATATTCCCAGAATGAATACAGAACTTTTTCTTAAATCAACAAAAAAAATTATTGATAAATCCCTTTACAATAATGAAAGAAAACAAGAAAGAATTAATAAAATAAAAAAAAATCTAATTCCATTTATTTCGACTATAAAAAAATCACTTGATAATATTAGTAATAGTCAAAAAAATTCACCTATTTTTTATGACTTATCCTACGTGTCACAAGCATATGTATTTTTCAAATTATCACAAATCCAAGTTAGTAACTCATATAAATTAAGAGCTGTTCTTCAATCTCAAGGAATCCCCCCGCCTGAAATAAAGGATTCTTTTGAAACACAAGGAATGATTGATTCGAAATTAGGGGATAAGAAACTTCCGAGTTATGAAATGAATCAATGGAAAAAGTGGTTAAGAGGATATTATCAATACAATTTATCTCAGAGCAGATGGTATAGATTAATACCAGAAAAATGGCGCAATACAGTTCATCAGCGTAAAAAGGAAAATTTTAGCAAAAGGCATTCATATGAAAAAGACCAATTAATTGATTTCAAAAAACAAAAACAAATTGAAGTATATTCATTATCTAATCAAAAAAGAAAAGAGAATTTGCAAAAATACTATAWATWKGATYTTTTATCATATAAATTTCTTAATTATGAAAATAAAAGGGAATACTTTTTTTATAGATCTCCGTTTCAAGAACGTAAGAAGCAAGAGATTTCTTATAACACGCATAAAGAAAATATACTGAGGAACATCCCTATCGATAATTATCTAGGAAAGGTCCATATTCTATATATGGAAAAAACGGTCGATAGAAAATATTTTGATTGGAACATTCTCAATTTTGATCTTAAACAAAAAGGCGATATTGAGGCCTGGGTCAGCAATGGGAATCAAAATACTCAAATAATTCCTAAAAAAGATCTTTTTTACCTTATGATTCCAGAAATCAATCCACCAAACTCCGACAAAGTATTTTTTGATTGGATGGGAATGAATGAAAAAATGCTAAAGTGTCGCATAGCGAATTTGGAACCTTGGTTCTTCCCAGAATTTGTGTTACTTTATAAAGCATATAAAAGCAAACCTTGGTTTATACCAAGCAAATTACTTCTTTCAAATTTGAATAAAAATGAAAATAATAGTGCAAATAAAAAAATAAATCAAAAGCAAAAAGGAAGTTTTTTGATACCATCGAATAAAAAGCATCGAAATCAAGGAGAAAAAGAACCCACAAGTCCAGGAAATCTTGGATCCGTTCTCTCACAACAAAAAGATAGTGAAGAAAATTATGCAAGATCAGACATGAAAAAGGGGAAAAAGAAAAAACAATACAAAAGCAGCGCGAGAGCAGAACTAGATTTCTTCCTGAAACGTTATTTGCTTTTTCAATTGAGATGGGACGATACTTTGAATCAAAGACTGATGAATAATGTCAAGGTATATTGTCTCCTGCTTAGACTGATAGATCCAACCCAAATTACTATACCCTCGATTCAAAATAGAGAAATGAGTTTGGATATAATGCTGATTGAGAAGAATTTAACTCTTAACCAATTGATGAAAAAGGGAATATTGATTATAGAACCCACTCGTCTGTTTGGAAAAAACGATGCACAATTTATTATGTATCAAACCATAGGTATTTCATTGGTTCATAAGAGTAAGCACCAAACTAATCAAAAATATCAAGAACAAAGATATGTTTCTAAGAAGAATTTTGATGAAACTATTTCATCACACCAAAGAATAACTGAAAATAGAGACAAAAATCATTTGGATTTGCTTGTTCCTGAAAATATTTTCTCGTTTAGACGTCGTAGAAAGTTGAAAATTCTAAGTTGTTTTAATTCAAAGAATAGAAATGGTGAAGATAGAAATCAAGTATTTTGGAATGCAAAGGACGTAAAAGACAGCAGCCAAGTTTCGCATGACAGTAACCATTTTGATAGAGAGAAAAATCAATTAATGAAATTAAAGCTCTTTCTTTGGCCTAATTATCGATTAGAGGATTTAGCTTGTATGAATCGTTATTGGTTTGATACCAATAATGGCAGTCGTTTCAGTATGTTAAGAATACATCTGTATCCACGATTGAAATTTTGACATTTCGTGGATAATACACTTTTTCTATATATTCTATACCCTATATATATAATAGGGTATATCAAAGCAAACAAATACATAGATCACATGTCTTGTCTCACATTTCATTCTAATATCCAATAGGATATGAATAATGTCTCGATTAGATCTCGAAATGAATCAACAGAACCTTCTTTGTTTTAGGTCTAAATTCTTCGATGCGAAAATGTACCAATCCTTTTCTATCCCTATCTAAATCCAATTAGAAATTGGATTAATTGATTTGAATTCAGAAAATTAGGAGTTCATAAAGAAATTTGGATTAGATTATTGTATATACCAGATTCCAATTAATGGCATTATTATTACTGATCAATAAAATCCATATCTGTAAAAAGGGAAAGGGGATTTTTTTATGGTAACAAATTCATTCATTTCGGTTATTTCTCAAAAAGAAAACGAAGAAAACAGAGGGTCTGTTGAATTTCAAGTATTCAGTTTTACCACTAAGATAAGAAGACTTACTTCACATTTGGAATTGCACAAAAAAGACTCTTCATCCCAGAGAGGTTTGCGGAAAATTTTGGGAAAACGCCAACGACTGCTGGCCTATTTGTCAAAAAAAAATAGAAGACGCTATAAAGAATTAATTAGTGAGTTAAATATTCGAGAGATAAAAACTCGTTAATTTGAAGCGTGATACCATTTGAGCTTAGTCGTTTAAATTTTGATGAACTTCTTTTTACTTTCAGCAATGCATGGAAGAACGACTCGGGAAAAAACTTATGATTGCACCAACTACAAGAAAAGACCTCATGATAGTCAATATGGGCCCTCACCACCCATCAATGCATGGTGTTCTTCGACTGATTGTTACTCTCGATGGTGAAAATGTTATTGATTGTGAACCAATACTGGGTTATTTACATAGAGGGATGGAGAAAATTGCGGAAAATCGAACAATTATACAATATTTGCCTTATGTAACGCGTTGGGATTATTTAGCTACTATGTTCACAGAAGCAATAACCGTAAATGGACCCGAACAGCTAGGCAATATTCAAGTACCTAAAAGGGCTAGCTATATCAGAGCTATTATGTTGGAGTTAAGTCGTATCGCTTCTCATTTGTTATGGCTTGGCCCTTTTATGGCAGATATTGGGGCACAGACCCCTTTCTTCTATATTTTTCGAGAACGAGAGTTAATATATGACTTGTTCGAAGCTGCTACCGGTATGCGCATGATGCATAATTATTTTCGTATCGGAGGAGTAGCTGCTGATCTACCTCATGGCTGGATAGATAAATGTTTGGATTTTTGCGATTATTTTTTAACCGCGGTTGCTGAATATCAAAAGCTTATTACGCGGAATCCTATTTTTTTAGAACGAGTTGAAGGCGTAGGCATTATTCGCGCAGAAGAAGCACTAAATTGGGGTTTATCGGGCCCAATGCTACGAGCTTCCGGAATACAGTGGGATCTTCGTAAAATTGATCGTTATGAGTCTTACGACGAATTTGATTGGGAGATTCAATGGCAAAAAGAAGGGGATTCATTAGCTCGGTATTTAGTACGAATCAGTGAAATGACAGAATCCATAAAAATTATCCAACAGGCTCTGGAAGGAATTCCAGGGGGACCCTATGAGAATTTAGAAATTCGACGCTTTGGTAGAATAAAAGACCCTGAATGGAATGATTTTGACTATCGATTTATTAGTAAAAAACCTTCTCCAACTTTTGAATTGGCTAAGCAAGAACTTTATGTAAGAGTCGAAGCACCAAAAGGAGAATTGGGAATTTTTCTGATAGGAGATCAGAGTGTTTTTCCTTGGAGATGGAAAATTCGACCACCGGGTTTTATCAACTTGCAAATTCTTCCTCAGTTAGTTAAAAGAATGAAATTGGCTGATATTATGACGATACTAGGTAGCATAGATATCATTATGGGAGAAGTTGATCGTTGAAATGATAATTGATACAACAGAAATACAAGCTATCAATTCTTTTTCCAGATTGGAATCCTTAAAAGAAGTGTATGGGATCATATGGATACTCGTACCTATTTTCACTCTTGTATTAGGAATCACACTAGGTGTACTAGTAATTGTTTGGTTAGAAAGAGAAATATCTGCAGGAATACAACAACGTATTGGACCCGAATATGCTGGGCCTTTGGGAATTCTTCAAGCTCTAGCAGATGGTACAAAACTACTTTTCAAAGAGAATCTTCTTCCATCTAGAGGAGATACTCGTTTATTCAGTATCGGGCCATCCATAGCAGTCATATCCATTTTACTAAGTTATTCAGTAATTCCTTTTAGCTATCGCCTTATTCTAGCCGATCTCAGTATTGGTGTTTTTTTATGGATCGCTGTTTCAAGTCTTGCTCCCGTTGGACTTCTTATGTCGGGATATGGATCAAATAATAAATATTCCTTTTTAGGTGGATTAAGGGCTGCTGCTCAATCAATTAGTTATGAAATACCATTAACTCTATGTGTATTATCAATATCTCTACGTGTGATTCGGTGAGACATAAAATTTCCCCTATTTATTTTCTTTATAGAAAGTTTTCTTTCTAGCAAGAAAGTGAAATGCGTTGAATATCTATATCTATTTTTGATTTTTTTTATTTTTATTCATCATGGGGGTTGATAAACTAAACCAGATAGTTATATGAGTGAAATAAAACGGCTTTCAAATTTGCTGTTAAAGGAATTCAATCTCATTTCCTATGTACAAGAATTAAAACATAAGCAGTGGAGACTGTTTACCCCAAGATTGGTTGATTAGTCATCATTGCTTGAAGCGGGTTCAAAAGATCAACTGTATGGGGTTTTTACTATCTATTTCTATTAGTATAGATGTATTACCCTAATTGGGAGATTCAAAAAAACGAGTGGATGGTTAGGAAGACCAAGATACACAAAGGATTAGTAATGGAGATTCTGTAAAATATCCAACTGGATATTTCTTTATAGAAAAGTAATTCGAATTGGGGCTTTAAGTTGGTAGAAATAATTAAGAAGTACTCCCCGCGATTTCGATCCAGAGTATGTTCCTATCCACCGATTAAGTAAATAACTATCAAGAACGAAGAAATCTTTTACTTTGGGTAATGTCCCTTTTTTTTCTGAGAAAGGAGAATAGGAGCGAAATAAAATCGAAAGACTATAATTGCAAAAAGAGATCTTTTTTTTTATTCATAACTATTTGTATTTTTATTTTATTTAGAGAAATAAAATTTTTTTTTATGCAATGTCTACTTATTTTTCGTAATCGAAAATGATAGGTTGAAATATATATGTGATATTCCTCTAAAAAGTCTTTTTTTATTCAAGGATAAAGTTATTAATCAACAAAGAAAAATTAAAAGACGAGATCAATTCAGAAGCACTTTTTTATTATAAATCTAGCAGACAGAATTCCATTGGTCTAATTCTAGGCCTTAGGATAAGATAAGAGTTTGACTCTCTATCGATCCTACAAACACATCAAGATAAAAATGTTGAAAGGTCTTTAGATTTTTTTGTGACCTATGAGGAGCCGTATGAGGTGAAAATCTCATGTACGGTTCTGTAATAGCGACGGGAACAGTGATGTTATCGTCGACTATGATTATCTAACAGTTTAAGTACAGTTGATATAGTTGAAGCCCAGTCAAAATATGGTCTTTGGGGGTGGAATTTGTGGCGTCAACCTATAGGGTTTATCGTTTTTCTAATTTCTTCTCTAGCCGAGTGTGAGAGATTACCTTTTGATTTACCAGAAGCAGAAGAGGAATTGGTAGCAGGTTATCAAACCGAATATTCAGGTATCAAATTTGGTTTATTTTACGTTGCTTCGTATCTAAATCTACTAGTTTCTTCATTATTTGTAACAGTTCTTTACTTGGGGGGTTGGAATTTTTCTATTCCATCCATATTAGTTCCTGAGATTTTGGACATAACTAAAAGAAGTAAAGTTTTTGGAATAATAATCGGTATCTTTATTACATTAGCTAAAACTTATTTGTTCTTGTTCATTTCTATTGCAACAAGGTGGACTTTACCGAGACTGAGAATGGACCAACTATTAAATCTTGGATGGAAATTCCTTTTACCTATTTCTCTAGGTAATCTATTATTAACAACTTCGTCCCAACTTCTTTCACTGTAAAGGAATAGAATATTCTATCTTCACAACTTGTCTCAAACAAGAGAAAGAAACAAGTATAAAATTATTTATAGATATTCAGATATGTTCCCTATGCTAACTCAGTTCTTGAATTCTGGTCAACAAACAATACGAGCTGCCAGGTACATTGGTCAAGGTTTCATGATT